TGTTTCTTACTTGGTATTAGAATTCAAATGAAAACCACCCGATTGCAGGTAATGCCATAATTTTCAATTTTGTGAGGATCCATCAAATAAGGTTTTCATTAGAAAAAGATTCTATAAAAGCAATGAGAAATAGATATAGATACTAATAGAGCAAGAAAAGAAGGAAATAAAAAAACATAGTATAGAAAAGATATCCAAAATGATATAGAAATCACTATCCTACCCTTAGTTTTTATTTCCTTAATTTAATATTGAATTGGTTTTTATTTCCTTAATTTAATTGAATTTCGTTTGATTAGAGCAAAGTTCCTTAAAAACCTCTGCCTTTTTTAAAATATCCTGAACAGTTCCTGTAGGCTGAGCGCCTTTTTCAAGGAAATAGAGAATAGCGGGAACGTTTAAATAAGTTTGATTCTTGATCGGATCATAAAAACCCACTTTCCGAAGATCTCTTCCTTCTCTTCGGGATCGAACATCAATTGCAACGATTCGATAGACGGCTCATCGGGATAGATGTAGATGAAAAAGAACCCCCCCCTAGAACCGTATAGGAAGTTTTCTCCTCGTACGGCTCGAGAAAAAATGATTCGAAGTTTTGTCTATGGATAAAATTATAATAAATAAATAAATAGTAAAGGAATCCGTAAAAGAAATTAGCCTAAAATTTAACTCATAGTCATTTTTATTTAGCTTCCTTCCTGAAAACTAAAAAATCATTTGTACTCATAACTCAAGTTCAATAATTCTCAAATATATTAAAGAAAATTAAGATATTTTTTTATTGAGTGGTCTTTAACCCCCCCTTTTTTGTCTCGTTGAAAATCTATTTGGATTCTTTATTCGGATCTGTGAGACAATTGAAGCGGTGTTTCCTTGTTCTGGGATCCTTTATCTTTGTTTTAAATCATTGGGTTTAGACATTACTTCGGTGCTTCTTAATCCTTTCAAAATGGTAGCAACATACCCCTTTTGTGATTTCTTTCTATCAAAGAATCATACCGACGGTTGATTCGTGCGCGATACACTGTGGATCGAAAAAGTTTTTGCGATTCCAACAATTTTTTTGAATTGAAAATTTGCTCGAATCGGATTCTTTCGATTTCTATATCGAAGATATACTTACGAAGTTGTTCCAATTTATTGATTGGCATTAACCCTAGATCGTTGCCCCTGAGAAATTAATAAATACTTTCTACTCGAGCTCCATCATGAACTATTTACATTACAACCCAATAAAAAAAGAAGGGTTCTAGTAGAATAGAACAAGCGACGTCGAGCCAAGAGCACCTTCATTCCTATATAAAAGAAAATGGTGGATGTAAGAATAAGAATCCACACCGGATCGTGTCCTTCAAGTCGCACGTTGCTTTCTACCACATCGTTTTAAACGAAGTTTTACCATAACATTCCTCTAATTTGGAACCAGTATGGAATTGATTCAATTATGGAATCATGAATAGTCATTGGTTCAGTCGGTACAGAGACATAGTCATTTATATTTTTTCTTAGCTACATAGATAATAAAGATTTTTATGAAGAAATCTTAGCAAGACCTGGGCTTTTTTTGTATGAACGCAACTCTTTTCTATAAATCTCTATCTCAAAAAAATATCTAACAGAAATATCCAGAAATCAAAATATAGAAATAACATAACTAACAGAAATAACACGAATAAAGAAATTCTATTTGACTCTGCCTGTTCAAATGACTCAATAAGATAGACTGACCCATTTCCAACTTCCTAAAGATTCAACCCATAAGGAATCATTACAAATCTTGATAATTGAAAAAGTTTCCTACTTCGACATCATTATTTGAGTCAAGTTTTACTTTTTACAGTAAAGACTACATTTGATTATCATAAGAAATAAATATTTCTGTTTCTTTTCGAATAGAATTGTCAATGATTTAAAGCAAATAAGCTAAATAGATCGAACAATAAAAAGAAATATCATTGTTAAATATTTAAATTTGAATATTTTAGGGATGTAAATTATTTTTCACAAAAATAGAAAGACTATTGTCACTGAATATAGGATAACAATACATACCTATAGGCTAAGCACTTCCTGGTTTTATATGTATTTTCATATTTTGTTTAACCTGAGGTTAAGTAATCTTTCTGCAACTGTGATATATGTCCCATCTTATCTTTATCTGGATCACAAAAGGATTCAGTTACATTTGCATGTCATTTGAACTCAATTTAGTTCAGTTTGTGAAAAAATGAGATATGATTCCGAAAAGAATCATTCAAAATAAAAAAAGAAAGAAGAATAATATTCTATACAATATTAGACCTTGAAACAGAACCTTGTTGAACAAAAAAGATGTATTCGGATACAATGGATATGCTCTGGGACGGAAGGATTCGAACCTCCGAATAGCGGGACCAAAACCCGTTGCCTTACCACTTGGCTACGCCCCATTTCTATTTTTATTCGACACTAAATAAAGAATAATATTGGTATTAAGTGTTCGTCAATTCCAGTCCAACTATCTATAGACTAGAGAAAATCTTTCTTCTTTATAGAATATATTATAGATTCGTGCTAGGATTTTGACATGTGTATATCTAGAATTCAACTGAATTTATTGATCATTACATATAATTCAATTAAGATATTGTATGAAAGTATGATTTCTTCTATTCTCCTTTGAGGATTGGAGGATTTTTGATTGAGCGGAAAAAGAAAGATTTTTTTGTCTACCTTACTTTCTTCATTTTTCCTTATATCAATAACTCAATCAAAATGCAATTATCTCGACGAACAAAATGTCTGTTATGCTTAATATCTTTAGTTTGATCTGTCTTAATTCTACCCTTTATCCGAGTAGTCTTTTCTTCGCCAAATTGCCCGAAGCCTATGCTTTTTTGAATCCAATCGTAGATGTTATGCCAGTCATACCTCTGTTCTTTTTTCTTTTAGCCTTTGTTTGGCAAGCTGCTGTAAGTTTTCGATAAGATCTTGAATACTATCCTAGAAAATTCATGATTTATTCGAGAAAAATTATAACAATTGATAAGATCAAATAAGTCTGGGAGTATGAACCTTCAATTCAAACATTGAAATTCTTGGATAGCCGCGAGAAATTCCGCTCGCCCCATTTCCCGATTCTAATCCTTTTTCCGGCGAAAGGCCTTATTAGGTTAGGGTCCCTTAGAATATCTAATTGTGGGTATGAAAGTGATTTGTGGTAATCAAAGACTCTTATTACAAATTTCAATTTCATTTGAATTTCTGAATATGCTTTTCTATTTCTAGAATTCATTTCTTGGTGTCAAAATAGGATATGTGATATAAAAATGGAGGATCTATTATCTTTTCTCGTTTTTCTTTTTCAAAAAATGATCTTGGAGGTTGTGTAATGCTTACTCTCAAACTTTTCGTTTACACAGTAGTAATATTCTTTGTTTCTCTCTTCATCTTTGGATTCCTATCCAATGATCCAGGACGTAATCCTGGACGTGAAGAATAAAAATTTCGTTTTTCTTGCTTGATTTTCCAATTTTCTTAAGATTTTCTTTTCTATATTCCATACGTTTAACTAGGAAAAAAATCAAAAGGGGTTTGCGAAATTTGAAAGAAAAAAATAGAAAGTCATCAACGGAAACGGAAAGAGAGGGATTCGAACCCTCGGTACGAATAACTCGTACAACGGATTAGCAATCCGCCGCTTTCGTCCACTCAGCCATCTCTCCCAATTGAAAAAGATAATTACTATGTTACATTACACATCAAGTAAGGATTAAAGAAAGTATTTCTTTCACATTCTTTATCGTTATTATATAATTAGGAATTCCATTTAGATGCTCGAAAGATCCAAATAGAAAGATAAATAAAGAAGACCTTCTTGCTTTTATTTTGTTCGAAGTGCCTTTTGGGCCTGGCCCGGTAAATACCCAGCCGGGCCTTTTTTTTGTTCCAACGAATTCCCTTTATTTATAGGTATAGGAAACATACTCTAAATAAGATACCCAATTTGGTATCTGTGTAAGAATTTCCATTGTGGGGTTTACATATACTTATCATTTTTGTTATAATAGAAATTGAGAAGGATTTTTGATTCAAAAGAATCAATTAAGTATGTTTTGTAGTTTCTTATGTCATTCGGCAAACCCAATTTTAGAATCAAATCCAAGAATCATTCAGGAATTCTCAGTCAACGAATAGTTAAGGGTTCCCATTTGTCATAAATTTTGGCTTTTTTGAATGAAAATATACATTTGATTGTTCAATAGAAAAGTGAGGGGAAGTTTTTCGGCATTCGAAGGGGTGGATCAACTACAATCAAAAGGGGAAAGGGGTTTCTTTTAGAATTTTTATAAATTTAGCAAAAGGATTAAATTAAAAAAGGGATGCAAGTACAATAAACTAAAGTTTAGTAATCCAACCCAGAAAATTTTATCCTATTGTGTATCGTTTTGGCGGCATGGCCGAGTGGTAAGGCGGGGGACTGCAAATCCTTTTTCCCCAGTTCAAATCCGGGTGCCGCCTCATCAACAAACAAATCAAAATCTCTTATCTGCTGATATAAATCACCCAAATTTTCCCCAGTAGAACAGAATAAGGGGATTGTTGATACTTGGTTGATTCTAAACATCTATTCTGGGGATTTTGTAAAAGATTGGAAATCTTTCAATCTAAAATTCAAAGAAAGATTATATTATAATGGTCGAAGCAAGACTTCCCGATTCCCTTCTACTGCTAATGTAATATCTACTGATTGGGTCTTGAATTTCATTGGCATAGCCGGCGGCTAACTAGTTGTGGAAAGTCCTTTATGTAATCTACATATTATAGACTCGCGAGAATCTCTGAGTGTTCAGGCATTCAATCACTATTATATTGAGATTGGATGGATAATTTACTTTTTTTATAGAAAAAGTGAAAAAATTTTATTATTTTTTTTGAAACCCCCCGTCAAGAGTATATTATACTATCCCCCAACTGCTTCAGAGAGACAATCGGGAAAGGGTACGGATTAGATCAAATAGGAAATAAAAGTATGTAATAGATAGCAATTGATCTTTGAAGTTAAAGGGCAACAAAGAATGGGCCCTCTTTTTTTTTACTATATGTTCCATTAGTAACATTCCTTTGTAGCATCATTGTGTATTTTACTTGTGTTTAGTCTTTCCCGATTAGAAATCATATAGTAATTTTTTAGAAATGGATTTATTTGATTGGTTCATTAATAGTGTTGGGCCAGAATCCCTTTTTGACTCTGGACCATGGATTCTACTATTATTAGTGAGCAATACAATAATGGAATATTTCTATCATAAAGATAAGGGACATAATTGACATGGATATAGTAAGTCTCGCTTGGGCTGCTTTAATGGTAGTCTTTACATTTTCCCTTTCACTCGTAGTATGGGGAAGAAGTGGACTTTAGAAGCACTACTAATTTAGTTGAGGAATGAAACGGTATCAATTGTTTTATAGATCGTTCTGCAACGCATTTTTTATTTGAATTGAAATAATTTTCAAATCAAAATATATTCATTTCGAAATTCCATTGGATTCTAGTGGAGAAATGTATTGTATAACAGTAAAACAATTATTTCAGAAAGAAAGAGAATTGGGTCCTACGTTAATTCCATATATGGATTAATCACTACATATATTGTAGATATAGATAGAAGCTAATAGAGTATACCAACTTTATTAGAAAGTCAAGTACAACTTTATACACTACTATAACAGTAATAGAGAGTATGGTAAGAAAGAAATTTCTTTCTTACCATACTCTCGGATCTCATAGAATACCGCCCATTATAGTCCGTTGATTTCATTTAAGACGCAAAAAAAGAATCCTTTTGATTTGATTTCTTCAACTATTGATAAGAACTCAGAAGTCAAGTTTCATTTCAAGTAATTAATTATTTTGACTGACTGTTTTTACGTAAATGATAAGTAGAAAAGCAGTAGGAACTAAAATGAACAGTGCAGTAGCAATAAATGCAAGAATATTTACTTCCATAATCTCAATCTCATCGTTTTTTTATTTCACAATAACTCGGGATTTAATCCCATAGAGATGATAAATCTTTCACCTGTCAATTCAATGAATGCATTACCTATCGATGATCTTGAATCGGATCAATATCATGAATAACAATATCTGAGCTATTAAATTAATTCGTCGTCGAGAATTGAATAGTATAACATACGAAGATCTTTTATCCATACCGAATCCAAGATGGGATTCCCGGACCAATCAAAAATTCTTTTATTTATCCTTCTGTTCTTTCTTTTCTATAACTTACCTTAGGTGTTCCGTGTAGAACCATCAAATGAAGTATCCTCGTCCGTTTCCATTAACTTAACTACAAAACCCCAACAAACAATACAAGCGAAGTGGAAAAAAAGAGGAATTAGGTTGTAAATTTGAATGATCCCATTTTCTTTGGAAGACAAAGAAGTATGAGAAAGATGAGTCGCGGGAGAAAAGATGGAATATTCTATCAACTTCACTATTTTAATTATTTTCATTTTAGTTTAGGGTTTGTTCTTTCTTCGACAGAATCCTGAAAAAAAGAGGGGAAACCCCTTCGGAATTAAATTATGCTCTCTGTCCCTTCTTTCATTTCACATAAAACGGAGAGGTTAATTGATGTACTTATTGGATCCGTCGGGACTGACGGGGCTCGAACCCGCAACGTCCGCCTTGACAGGGCGGTGCTCTTGCCTATTGAACTACAATCCCAGGGAAATAAGAAGAGATCTAGCAGAAAATTTGGATTCTTTTTTCTTCTCTCTTATCAGGTATTTCTTAAGAACAAGAGGGTTCTACCATCTGATAGTAGATTGGCGAATTGTTGGGCCGAGCTGGATTTGAACCAGCGTAGACATATTGTCAACGAATTTACAGTCCGTCCCCATTAACCACTCGGGCATCGACCCAACGCCTAATTAGACGTTCCATAATCAACTTTCTTTCGTCTCCCAGGCGGACAAATCCATTTCACTTTTGATAAAATATATAAAATCAAACTGCCACGGATAGACTGAGGAGTTGACAAATCCATTTCACTTTTGATAAAATCCTACTCCTATGGTCTTGGTATACCCCTAGAGGGACTTGAACCCTCGTTTTCTCCGTGAAAGAGAGAGGTCGTAACCACTGGACCATAGGGGCACCAATGGACCATAGGGGCCTATGGCCACCTTTATTCATAAATAAACTAGAAATAATAGTTGCTGAGGGCCGGCCACCTTTAGGAAATCAAAAAGCACTACACAATACAAATACAATAGGGAATAAGGCCTAAGGCCACCTTAACTTAATATAAAATATAACAGCCGAGGGACACCTTTAGAAGATGAATAGGATATGAATCAAACCGAAAAACTCGTTCACTTTTCTGGGGGTTAATGGTAATCAAACTTTACCATTAAACTATACAATGGATCCAAGAGACGGTACCTCTGAATCAGCAGGAGATGAAAAAAAGGATTTACCAAAGTCTGATTTGAGAATTCTATTGAGCC